AATTCTTAATTGAAGATAGGCCGGGAAGAATCGAAGAATTACAGATGAATGTACAAAAAGAACTTAAATATGTGAACCGAAAAATCAACATTGCTGTTACAAGAATTGCAAACCCTTATGGACACCCTAACATTCTTGCAGAATTTATAGCCGGACAATTAAAGAATAGAGTTTCTTGCCGAAAAGCAATGAAAAAGGCTATTGAATTAACTGAACAAGCGAATACAAAAGGAATTCAAGTACAAATTGCAGGGCGTATTAACGGAAAAGATATTGCACGCGTAGACTGGATCAGAGAGGGCAGGGTTCCTCTACAAACCATTGGGGCGAAAATTGATTATTCTTCCTATACAGTTCGGACTATCTATGGGGTATTAGGAATCAAAATTTGGATATTTATAGACAAAGAATAATAAGAATAGGATTTTAGTTATCTTTAGATTCTATTTCGAGATATAACAAAAAAAAACAAAAAATTCTTTCATTTTTGACGTTCAATCAAAAAAAATGAGCAGTTCTAAATTCTATAAGGTTGAATAAAAATTTGATTGATTATTTGATTTGCTATGCTTAGTGTGTGACTCGTTGGTTTTTTTAAGATTAGGATTCACAAAATGGCCCAGACCGGCCTATAGTATGAACTAATAACTCTAAGACTAATAACCAACTCATCGCTTCGCATTATCTGGATCCACGAAATCAGTCAAGATATGATATATCAATCATATCATTATAGCAACTGACAGCTTCTTTTGCATAATCAAAGGAAAAACCAATCTGATTATGAGTATAAGTTGTGAAACGAAATAACAAACAAATAGACAGATAAATGGAAGGATGAGAGAAAGAGAGAAAAAGAAAGAGTCATGATATATGATTCCTATATGGAAGGTCTATGAGGCATCTCATAAATAAAAAAAGGCAATGTAATAAGGCATCAATGCAAATTCATCCCTAATTAAATGAATATCTATTCATCGAATCGAACAAAAAATAAAGCAAGAGCCTTGAGTCAATAAAGACTGAGAAGGTTGATTCAAGAGAAAATTAAGCAATTTGATTGGAGGCTCCATTGTTAAATTCAGACCTAAGCATTAATCGAGAAGCGATGGGAACGACGGAACCCGTAAATGCAGAGGATTCTCTTAAAAAGAAAAACGAATCCTAATGATTCATGGGTGGGATGGCGGAATAAACCAGAGACCAATCTTTTTATTTGAATTCTGAGAGGTCATGAGATAACCCTACAATTCAAATAGATATTTAAAGAGTAAATATTCGCCCGCGAAAGTTTTATTGGATTACTCATGTTGATCCAATATGAAATGAATATGATTCAAAATGCAAAACAAAAAAGCATTCCTTATAACAAGACATTAATTATCTATAAATGGAAATAAAATCCAGATTGAATTCTATATATTTAAATAAAATATACAAATTTATAATAGATTGAATGAAATCTGATTTTAAAGAAGTCCATGATTCAATCTATTATTTATTTAATAAAAAAAAATGGAGTTTTATTTATTAAAACTGTTTTTTTTTTTTGCGAGGAGCTGGATGAGAAGAAATTCTCATGTCCAGTTCTGTAGTAGAGATGGAATTGAGAAAGAGACATCAACTATAACCCGAAAAGAACCAGATTCCGTAAACAACATAGAGGAAGACTGAAAGGGATGTCTTGTAGCGGCAATCGTATTTGTTTCGGCCGATATGCTCTTCAAGCACTTGAACCTGCTTGGATTACATCTAGACAAATAGAAGCCGGCCGGCGCGCAATGACACGAAATATACGACGGGGTGGAAAAATATGGGTACGTATATTTCCAGACAAACCAGTTACAGTAAGACCTACGGAAACCCGCATGGGTTCGGGCAAAGGATCTCCCGAATATTGGGTAGCTGTTGTTAAACCTGGTAAAATCCTTTATGAAATGGGTGGAGTGGCCGAAAATATAGCCAGAAAGGCTATTTTAATTGCAGCATCAAAAATGCCTATAAAAACTCAATTCATTATTTCAGGATAGAAATATAGAAAACCAAGAGAAAGAGGTCTTAGAAATTCAAAAACAATTGTGGATTTTCTTTTTTTGACAAACAATATTTCTTTTTTTCTTCGTCCTTTGTTGCATTGAAAGAAGAGATTCAAAAATGATTCAACCTCAGACCATTTTGAATGTAGCAGATAACAGCGGAGCCCAAAAATTGATGTGTATTCGAATCATAGGAGCCAGTAATCGCCGGTATGCTCATATTGGTGACGTTATTGTTGCTGTAATCAAGGAAGCAATACCCAATACACCTCTGGAAAGATCAGAAGTGATCAGAGCTGTAATTGTACGTACTTGTAAAGAACTCAAGCGTGACAACGGTATTATAATACAATATGATGACAATGCTGCAGTTGTAATTGATCAAGAAGGAAATCCAAAAGGAACTCGAATTTTTGGAGCAATCGCCCGGGAATTGAGACAGTTAAATTTCACTAAAATAGTTTCATTAGCTCCTGAAGTATTATAAGTATAAGATGCTAACTTCAATAGAATTCTCTATTTAAACGAAATTCTTGAAATGATATAGATTTGTTGTGGATTATATCTCAAGTAGATTATATTATGTCTTATGCATATACCTTTAATACTAATAAATCAAAAAACATGTTGATTATATCAAAATTCGGGAGAAAGAAGAATTTACGATGGGGAGGGACCCTATTGCTGAAATAATAACCTCTATACGAAATGCTGACATGAATAGAAAAGGAACGATTCGAATAGCATCAACTAACATCACCGAAACCATTGTTAAAATACTTTTACGAGAAGGTTTTATCGAGAACGTAAGAAAACATCAGGAAAGCAATAAAGACTTTTTTGTTTTAACCCTACAACATAGAAGAAATAGGAAAGGACCATATCAAACTACTTTAAATTTAAAACGGATAAGCCGACCCGGTCTACGAATCTATTCTAACTATCAAAAAATTCCTAGAATATTAGGCGGGATAGGTATTGTAATTCTTTCTACTTCTCGAGGTATAATGACAGACCGAGACGCTCGACTAGAAGGAATCGGTGGAGAAATTTTGTGTTATATATGGTAATCAATCCATATTATATAGATATAATATCCGAATTGTATCTGAAACCTTCTTATTTGTGAAAAAAAAAAGAAAAGGGCAAATTGTCGACTCAATATTACTATGACTCCTCCTGTGCTACATTAGTTGATACTTCGAAGTGCTTGGAACTGGAATGAAAGAACAAAAAAATTCAGTACTGAAACCTTCATGAATTTTTTCTCAATGATATGGTCGGGATTCTTTTGGATAATGAATATAGGATTATAGATTATGCTTTAGAAACGACCAAAAGAAGTTTTTTATACGTATACATACTATCAGTAGATAGGGTAAAAATTCAATTTCAATTGATTTAAAGTAAATCATTCTGATTCAACCCCCCGGGACATATAAAAATCCCTAACAAGGGTTAGAATAATTAAGTGGTTTTTTCAACTTCAAGATTCCTTTCAGGGGGCTCATTTGAGGGTTCAAAAATTTCAAGAAACTTATTTTCTTCCAACGAATTCGGGATTAAGGAATAACAGCTATGAAAATAAGGGCTTCTGTTCGTAAAATTTGTGAAAAATGTCGGCTAATCCGTAGGAGGGGACGAATTATTGTAATTTGTTCCAACCCGAGACATAAACAAAGACAAGGATAATTCTTCTAGTAAAAAAAAAAAAAAGAGACTGCTAAAGCAATCTTCAATTTTAAAGAAAACGATAAACAAATAAAATATAGAAGATCTATTTTGACACGAAATGGATATATCCATATATCTCTGACTTATTTTTATAAAATGATAAAATATGGCAAAACCTATACCAAAAGTCGGTTCACGCAGGAATGTGCGCATTGGTTCACGTAAGGGTGCACGTAGAATACCAAAGGGAGTTATTCATGTTCAAGCAAGTTTCAATAACACCATTATTACTGTTACAGATGTAAGGGGTCGGGTGATTTCTTGGTCCTCTGCCGGTACTTGTGGATTCAGGGGTACAAGAAGAGGGACGCCCTTTGCTGCTCAAATCGCAGCAGGAAATGCTATTCGAGCAGTAGTGGATCAAGGTATGCAACGAGCAGAAGTTATGATAAAAGGTCCGGGTCTCGGAAGAGATGCAGCATTACGAGCTATCCGTAGAAGTGGTTTAGTATTAAATTTTGTACGGGATGTAACTCCTATGCCACATAATGGCTGTAGACCTCCTAAAAAAAGACGTGTATAGGAATAAAAATAAAGACTAAAGAGATTTCAAGAGAAATAAATGATTTAATGAATTGATCAAAGACAAAAAGAATATTACTATGGTTCGAGAGAAAGTAAAAGTATCTACTCGGACACTACAGTGGAAGTGTGTTGAATCAAGAATCGATAGTAAACGTCTTTATTATGGACGCTTTATTCTATCTCCACTTATGAAAGGCCAGGCCGACACAATAGGCATTGCGATGCGAAGGGCTTTGCTTGGAGAAATAGAAGGAACATGTATTACACGCGCAAAATCTGAGAAAGTACCACATGAATATTCTAGCATAGCGGGTATTCAAGAATCGGTACATGAAATTTTAATGAATTTGAAAGAAATTGTATTGAGAAGTAATCTGTATGGAACTCGCAAGGCATTTATTTGTGTCAAAGGTCCCGGATATGTAACTTCTCAAGACATCATCTTACCGCCCTCTGTGAAAATAATTGATAATACACAGCATATAGCTAGCCTAACGGAACCAATTGATTTGTGTATTGGATTACAAATTGAAAGGAATAGAGGATACGGGATAAAAACGCCAAAAAACTTTCACGACAAAAGTTATCCTATAGATAATGTTGTATTCATGCCGGTTCGAAATGTAAATCATAGTATTCATTCTTATGGGAATGGTAATAAAAAACAAGAAATACTTTTTCTCGAAATATGGACAAATGGAAGTTTAACTCCTAAAGAAGCACTTCACGAAGCTTCCCGGAATTTGATTGACTTATTTATTCCTTTTCTACATGCGGAAGTTCTACATGCGGAAGAGGAAAAGTCACATTTAGAGAACATTCAACACAAGGTTACTTTACCCTTTTTTCCTTTTTATGATAAATTAACTAAACTAAGAAAAAAGAAAAAAGAAATAGCATTGAAATTTTTTTTTATTGACCAATCAGAGTTGCCTCCCAGAATCTATAATTGTCTTAAAACGTCCAATATACATACATTCTTCGACCTTTTGAATAAGAGCCAGAAAGACCTTATGAAAATTGAACATTTTCACAGAGAAGATGTAAAAGAGATATTGGACATTATAGAAAAGAAGTAAAAAAGCATTTCGAAATTCATTTACAAAAAAAAAATAGGTTTTCATTCAATCTTCAGCACAATCCGAATCCATATAGTCGGGCCAGAATTGAATAAATGATGTATCTAGGGAATAGTCACTTCAAAATGAAAGTGAATTCTCCCTAGATACACACACCGTGTTATTTTACTTACAATTGACTCAATTTAATAAGCGAATCCTTTTAAAATTAAAAAAGACCTAAAGTTAGGGATTTATCAATTGGCAATGTTGCTCCAATGCCCAACCACAGGGCTACTGCAGTACCAATCAAAAAGACGGTTGTTGCTACCGGACGGCGAAATGGGTTTTGGAATTTATTAATATTTTCCAAAAAGGGTACTGTTAATAATCCCACAGGTACTGAAACCATTAAAAGAACACCCAATAACTTGTTAGGTACTGTACGAAGTATTTGAAATACGGGAAAGAAATACCATTCGGGTAATATTTCCAAAGGAGTTGCAAATGGATCCGCGGGTTCACCAATCGTTGAAGGTTCTAGAACGGCTAAGCCTACGTTACAGGCAATAGTACCGAGAATTACTACGGGAAAAATATATAAAAGATCATTTGGCCATGCGGGTTCTCCATAATAATTATGACCCATACCTTTAGCTAATTTAGCCCTTAATACAGGATCGTTCAAATCAGGTTTTTTTGTTATTGGGATAGGTGAATTCTTATAAATCCATCCCCCGACAGAGCCGGACATGATAATTTTTCATCATCCGGCTCAAGCAAGAACCAATCGAATCAAATGGACACAAATGGATACATAATAAACTAAATCTATATCTTATCCATACATATATAAATGATAAATGATTCTATATTCCATATAATTATAGATAAGAAAAAAGTTATCCGATTCCAGTTTCAAAATTTGAAACTATACATTCCAAGAAATTCAATTCTTACAGGTAAAAAAATGCTCAATACCCAAGTAGGCTTGGCTTACAAAGTTGATTATGATCAGGTGCTTTCTGGGTTGTCTCACACCTTGCCTGTGATTCGCTCTTCTCCCCGAAAAAGATCAAGATTTTTCACATACAAAAGATTTACTTGTTACTAATATAGTCCAGCCTTTGCTCTTCTTTAGATCCTTTGTTTCACTCCGATAGTATATATAATAAATCGGGTCGATGCAGAGGAAATGAATGCATTTCCATACTATGTAAGAAAAAAAAAAAAGTAAAAAAAAAAAGCGAAAACATATGAATTGTGATTGGGCCAAATCCCTTATTCTACTGGATCTTACGGAGCCCGTTCATGCAAGATATCGGTCAGGTCTGATCATAGAAAAGATTCTCTTCAAGTGAACCAGCCTATCCTTTGTATGGTATGGAACTTACACGGCGGTTGGAACAAAGATACATTTGGTTGTGAATTCTAATGTAGCAGAGAAAGAAATATTTCTGCACGGCTCCAATCAATAGTTCAAGTCACACACTCCCATAATCCACTTTCTCTTCGGAGAATTCCCCTCAACTATTCATGTCAAATAAATAATAGAATCTTGTAGAGTTGAAAGGAAATATCCAAACACATGTCTTATTTTTTTTTGAATAATCCATATTTGTAGCAATGAAATACTATATATATTCCTCCTCCAACTAATAAGATATAAGATAAATAAGAAATTCAAAATATCTATGATCTGATCTATATTCTTTATAAAGGACCAGAAATGCCTTGCTTACGTATCATTAAGAAATGCATTAACATAAATACGGCAGTAAGAAGAGGTAATACAAAAGTGTGTAAACTATAAAAACGGGTCAAAGTTGATTGTCCTACACTAGCACTTCCACGTAATAACTCTACCAAAGGTGATCCTATTAATGGAATAGCGTCCGGTACGCCTGTTACAATTTTAACTGCCCAATAGCCAATTTGGTCCCGAGGTAGAGAATAACCTGTTACACCAAAAGATGCGGTCAATACACCCAGAACCACACCCGTAATCCAAGTTAATTCCCGAGGTTTTTTAAAACCACCCGTGAGATAAACACGAAATACGTGCAGGATCATCATTAAGACCATCATACTTGCCGACCATCGATGAACCGATCGGATTAACCAACCAAAGTTAGCTTCAGTCATTATGTATTGAACAGAAGCAAAGGCCTCAGTCACAGTTGGACGATAGTAAAAAGTCATAGCAAACCCTGTAGCTACTTGTACTAAAAAACAGGTAAGCGTAATTCCTCCTAGACAATAAAATATGTTAACATGAGGAGGAACATATTTACTAGTTATATCATCTGCAATCGCCTGAATCTCGAGACGTTCTTCGAACCAATCATAGACTTTATTGAGATAGGTAAACCAAGAACGAGGACTCCCCCTCTTAGAACCGTATATGAGAATTTCATCTCGTACGGCTCAAACAAAAACACCCCAATACTGGCTGACGGAAAGGAAGACAGAATTGAAAGTTTGAAACTTCTTCACCCTTTCATTCAATCTTATTTTTCTAAAGAAAAGATACAAACGAGTAAAAATAGCCCTTCTTTTCTTTGTAATTAGAATGCCAAAAACTCAAGTCGGCGCATTCGTCTTTATGTTGATCATTATAGGCCTCTTGAATCTTCTATTTACCTACCGAATTTCTTTTTCTTTGCTTTGATTTATTATTGGAATATAATATAACTTTTTTTCTTGTTTTCGTTATTATTTACTTTATTATTGATAGGCATTATCTTGTTAAGACCCTATGAATCAATTGAAACCCCAGATTCATACTAGAACCACGATAATTCAATAAAAAAACCTTGCAACTAAGCACAAAGATTCCCTGAGTAAGAACCATTGAATCATCAACTTATTTAATGATTAGATAGAACACTAGAAAGAAAGCTTTGTCCTTTGATCAAAATAAACATAAAGAAATTCTAATTTGAAAGAATAAAAAATCTTTCTATTTAGAATTCATTTTCTTTGAATTTTTTTTTAGTCCGGCTGCGAGGTTTGGTTTGAATATTAAATATGAATCGTAGTTCGAACACTTCGTGATCTATTTCATATATTCCGTGCTCCAGATACTAAAATGAATATTCGACGGGCTAAAACGATCTCTATCAAGACGACAGATCCCTTTTTCTGTACTATCAATAGGATCAATTATAACAAGTCGCACACTCATATTCCGGAAATACAGAAAAAAAAGAAATTTTGCGGTCGAACTGCCAAAAAACATGGGCTAAAATACGAGACCTGTTCCCTTTTTTTTGATTGAAAAACTCGGGCTTCGCGGTTCGTGTGAATCTAATTCATCGCAATTCCATCCAGTAAAACGGAAGAATTATAAATCTCCAAAATAATAGATAGGAATACTGCAAATAGAGCCATTGCAATACCCATCAAAGGAGTCGTTCCCCATCCAGGGGCCACTTTACCATATTCCGAATTCAATGGTTTCAAAAAGGACCCTATAGTAGTTGGCTTTGGCCTTGGATTAAATCTAGAACTACCCTCAACAGTTTGTGTAGCCATAATAAATCTTATTTTGTATTCAATGAGATCTGTTGACTTTGTATACCATTCCGTTGTAAATAAACGATCTTATCATAGATCCATTGTGGTCTTGAAATTTTAGAATAATGGAACCAGCAACCTTAGTCGCCATTTCTATATCTGGTTTACTTGTAAGTTTTACTGGGTACGCCTTATATACTGCCTTTGGGCAACCCTCTCAACAACTAAGAGATCCATTCGAGGAACACGGGGACTAGTTAAAGTAATGAGCCTCAAAATAGAATATTTTGAGGCTCATTACTTTAACTGAGGGAATGAAAAATCATTTCATTTTTTAGTTGGAACTTTAGGCGGTTCTCGAAAAAAGATAGCGAAAAAAATGATCCCTAGAGTCGATACTAAAAGAAATGTATAAACCAATGCTTCCATAAATTTGATTGTGGTTTACAATTATAGCTTCCATGCCTGTTTATTTTAGACCATCTCCTGGAGAAAGAGCGGGGATAAAAAGGTAGTGATTGAAATCAAGATTTTTCCAGCAAACTAAGCCTATGTCAAATCACAAACAGAAAAGAAAAAATAGAAGCAAAAATGACAAAGCAATCTTGAATCAAACTACTTGTCTTCTTGTAGTTGGATCTCCAAGTTTTTGGAATGCTCCAAATTCTACTTGAGCATCCAAATCCGGATCAATACCAGCAAAAACATCTCTGAACAGGGTTCTAGCACCATGCCAAATGTGCCCGAAAAAGAAGAGCAGAGCAAACGAAGCATGTCCAAAAGTAAACCAACCTCTTGGACTGCTACGAAAAACACCATCAGATTTCAAAGTAGCACGATCTAATTCAAAAATTTCACCCAATTGAGCACGTCTAGCATATTTTTTCACAGTAGCAGGATCGCTATAACTTACACCATTAAGTTCGCCACCATAGAACTCAACAGTTACACCTACTTGTTCAACACTATACTTTGATTCTGCCCTTCTAAAAGGGACATCGGCTCTAACAATTCCATCTCCGTCTACCAAAACAACCGGAAATGTTTCAAAAAAAGTAGGCATACGACGAACAAAAAGTTCACGCCCTTCTTTATCTCTAAAGATAGGGTGTCCTAACCACCCAACGGCTATCCCATCCCCGTTGTCCATTGAACCCGCCCTGAATAATCCCCCTTTCGCCGGATTATTGCCAATGTAATCATAAAAAGCCAACTTTTCGGGAATTTTAGACCAAGCTTCGGATAAAGTTTGATTTTCGGCTAGCCCAGCACTAACCCTTCGATATATTTCTTGCTGGAAGTATCCCTGATCCCATTGATAACGAGTAGGACCAAATAATTCGACGGGAGTCGTTGATGAACCATACCACATAGTTCCAGCAACAACAAAAGCCGCAAAAAAGACAGCAGCGATACTACTGGAAAGGACGGTTTCAATATTTCCCATACGTAATCCTTTGTATAAACGTTGGGGCGGGCGAACACTAAGATGGAATAAGCCCGCTAATATGCCCAATGTCCCCGCTGCAATATGATGAGAGGCTATTCCTCCCGGAACAAAAGGATCAAAACCTTCCACACCCCATGCTGGATTTACAGGTTGTACCTTTCCAGTTAGCCCATAAGGATCGGACACCCATATTCCAGGACCATATAATCCTGTTACATGAAATGCGCCAAAACCAAAGCAAGCCACTCCTGAGAGAAATAAATGAATTCCAAAGATCTTGGGCAAATCCAAAGAAGGTTTTCCTGTGCGCTCATCGCTAAAAATTTCCAGATCCCAATACACCCAATGCCAGATAGCTGCCAAGAAGCACAAGCCAGAAAACACAATATGTGCTCCGGCTACACCTTCGTAACTCCAAATACCCGGATTGGTTATAGTTCCCCCTGTAATACTCCAACCGCCCCATGAATTGGTTATTCCTAAACGAGTCATGAAGGGGATAACAAACATACCCTGTCTCCACATTGGATCAAGAACGGGGTCAGAAGGATCAAAAACTGCTAATTCATATAGAGCCATCGAACCGGCCCAACCAGCAACCAGGGCTGTGTGCATTATATGAACAGAAAGCAAACGGCCAGGATCATTCAATACGACGGTATGAACACGATACCAAGGCAAACCCATGGAAATACCCCTTTATCAACGAAAAATAGACACTCTGTAACTTTATTGCATTGGAATAGGCTACGTACCCCCCCTTCGGGGGACTATTTCGGAGAAAAGATTACGCTTTGTTCAATTAATTTACTAATAATGTAATGGAAGAGTCTGGTTCAGAAGAAGAAAAAGAGAAGCAGATCTATTCTATATCCGATAAGTATCAATACGCAATGGGGGTTAATCTCATTTTCTATGAACGAATGTGCCCATATTTGTTCATCATTCAAAGGGCACATTCGTAAGAATTCTTTTTCATTCATTCTGTTTTCTTTTTTTTTTTTTTTGACCTTGACTATTATTCAATCTATGTATAAAATAAAAATAGGATTAAAATAAAAAATAGGATAAACTAAAGACCAATGGTATTAAGACAATAAATCCATTGTTACGCTTCCATATCAAAGTGAAATTGAGTATTTAATTCTTTTTTCTTTTAGTTTATGCCGCTTGGTATGCCAAAAGTACCTTTCAGAATGCCTGAAGACGAAGATGCATCTTGGGTTGATTTATACAACGGACTTTATCAACAAAGAAATCTTTTTTTATTCCAAGATGTTGGGAGCGAGATCTCGAATCAACTTGTTTCTCTTATGTTGTATCTTGGTGGGGAGTTTGATACCAGAGATATCTTTTTGTTTATAAATTCTTCTGGTGGATCTGTAGTTCCCGGACTAGTTCTTTACGATACTATGCAATGCTTAAATGTGTCTACAACGTGCGTGTCATTGGCCGCTTCAGTGGCATCCTTTATCTTAGTCGGAGGAAAACGTTCCAAACGTACGGCATTCCCTCACGCTAGGGTAATGATGCATCAACCCGCTTCCGCTTATTGTGACGAAAAAACGGGACAATATACCATGGAAACTGACGAACTAATACGCATTCGCAACAGCATCATAACAGCTTATGTAGACCAAACGGGCCAGAGCATGTTTGCTATATGGCGCGACCTGGAAAGAGATAGTTTTATGTCAGCAACAGAAGCCAAAGATCATGGAATTGTTGATAATATCGGATAATGTCATTTTCAGAATAGCATCGATTTAACGCAAATCCACAATTGAAAGTTGAGTGATTTAACCCCCTTCCTTATTTTATTCCTTCTTTCTTAACTTTTCTTAACCACTTGAGTTAAGAAAAGTTAACCTTAAGGTAAGGGGTTAATATTCTATTTCTATATAATATTCAACATCAAAGGAATTCAGAATTTCATCCGGTTAGGATCGATCTAAACCAGCCCATTATGCATACATATGGTTTAGCATGCCAACTATTAAACAACTTATTAGAAAGGCAAGACAGCCAATCAGAAATGCCACGAAATCTCCTGCTCTTGGGGGATGTCCTCAACGTCGAGGAACATGTACTAGGGTGTATGTGCGACTCGTTCCGATCATGAGCTGAAACAAAAGTCAACCCTTTCTTTTTCAGTATCAATGATCAGTACCAGTAAATACTTCTCTTCACTATCTAAAAACTAAAAAAGATAGATTTAACATATCTTACTGTGTATCAAATTTATGGTTTCCATTGGTGCAAATCCAATCACTTCCATTTGTAATTTAAGATGAAAAAAAAAGTATCCATTGGTAGCAAATGCTTATCCATTAAGCGGTTAAAATCCTATTTGAAAAGGGAAAAAATTATGCTTCCAAGAACGGACTAAGAGGGTCAGCTACCCAACTCATTTTCATAATTGAATACCGTTACTGTATAAAATAGGTCTCTGATTATGAAAGATCTATTATTGGACATGTGGGGTAGAGCCAAAAAGTGTGAATTGTACAAGTTACCCATAGCATTCATTGATTAAATGAAGTAAGGAGCTCCGGTGTATAGAGAGGACCTCACCGTTTAAGAAGTAACCATAGAGACGATGGAACCCACTAGTTAGCCATTTCTATTTACTACTCTTTGAGTGATTATGCTTTTTTTAGACCTAATATTTAAGTTCTTATTTCTAGGCAAAATAAAATGCCTAAAAAAGGCAAAAACTCGTGGTCGGGACGGTTATAGTAGCAAAAGCCATTGGAATTTTTATTTTATACATTGGAAGAATCCGTTTTGTTATTAATAGACTAGTAAAGGGAAAAAGAATAACCGAAAGAAAGAATGAGTTATTCATCAAAGTTTCTTTTCTTCAATGACCAGAATTAAACGAGGATATATAGCTCGGAGACGTCGAACAAAAATGCGTTTCTTTGTATCAGGTTTTCGAGGGGCTCATTCAAAAGTGACTCAAACTATTATTCAACAAAGAATAAGAGCTTTGTTTTCGGCGCATCGGGATAGAGGTAGGAAAAAAAGAGATTTTCGTCGTTTGTGGATCACTCGAATAAATGCAGCAATTCGCGCGGAATCGGTATCCTATAGGTATAGTACACTAATACACAACCTGTACCGTAAGCGGTTGCTTCTTAATCGTAAAATACTTGCACAAATAGCTATATTAAATAGGAATTGTCTTTATATGATTTCAAAAGCGATTTATTAATAAAAATATTAATAAAAAAAAGAAAAAGAATAAGTGAATCGGAAGGAATCCACCGGAATACTTTAAATGGAGTTTCCTCGAGAATAAACTCGGAGAGGGTGGAATAGAAATTAGTACGAAAAAATGATGATGATGATAAGGTCATCAAAACAAAAAGAGCAAAAAAAAGAATTTTCCTTTCCCGACTCGATTCTTTTATTTTTATTATTCTTACAACATTACAAGTGAATTTCAGTTTGTTTGATTATCGGATTTTTCGAATAAAACATCAACCTACGCTTGAGTTCGGATTTGAATTTTGATTCAATTGAAGGATAAGCCCGTTTTTATTTTATTTAGTTCTAGTTCTAAGACCTCTAGTTCTAGCGACCGATTCCCCTCTTTCAAATTGTTTCTGATTATTAAGAAAGGGTAACAAAGATAAAATACGAGCTCGTTTTATAGCAATAGTAATTAATCGTTGTTGTTTTAAAGTCAATCTATTTACTCGCCTAGATAATATTTTTCCTTGTTCACTAATAAATCGACTAATTAAACTCATGTTTCTATAATCAATTCGATCCCCCGATTGGATCGGGGGCAAACGCCTACGAAAAGATCGCTTGGATTTATCCATAATTTGTTTATTCCTTATCTCTAAAAATAAAAATCCTATCCTTATCCATATTTCTAATTCTTAAATTTGAAAATCTTATTTAGTCCTATTTAGATCGGACCAAATTATGGAATTTATAAAATTTGCTTTGTTTATTTATTATTCTAGATTTATTCTAGATTTATGTATATGTAATAAATAATTATATAGAAATAATTAAAAAAAAAAAAAGAATAATATATTCTATGCACTAATAGTGACATTACATATAACTAATTCTATCCCTAAAGTAAGTCATATTTTAATATTCCTTGAGAGGGGTAACATATGACATACAGGCACTCAATTTGATCTATTTCTTTATCTCCCCGTGAGTTGTATGTTTGTAACAATAGGGACAGAATTTCCTCAATTCCAATCGACTGGGTGTATTGTGTCGATTTTTTTGAGTAATATATCGGGAAATGCCCGTTGATTCTTTATTAATACCGTTACAATTGGTGCATTCCAAAATAATCGTTACTCGGACATCTTTACTCTTAGCCATGAACCCCCTTTGGTTTTAATCCACCCCACCCTATCCTGTTTATTTTATGGTCAAAAACAAATAAGAAAAAAAGTTGCTAACTACAAATAAAATTAGGAATGATTTCGTTGTAATCAATTGAAATCAATAAATATATGTATATATAGTAAATAATAAGTAATACAATGATTTCTAATTTTATTTAGATTTAGAATCACAGTGGAGTATTTCATTAAAGCCTTTTGTAGAATATTTTATAGATGTTGCCTTAGCCGCATTTCCATTTTTCCTTGACTAGTAATTTAATTGGAGCCTGAACCCCCAATTTCGGTGCGGTTGAATCTACTATCCCTTATTCTAAAAAACGAAAAAAAAAAGGGGGATCAGATATTTGATTGTCTCTCTAATCCCCTTCACCCCGTCCCACGCCAATAAATAACTAAAATGAAAAAAAAGGAAATGTTAACGCATCCGGGAATAAACGATTGATCTCTATCAATAAACCTGCTAAAGAACCAAACCATAGAGTACTTAGTACTGGTGCTACGGAAAGATATGTTTTTAGATCTCGCATTTAAAACCCCCTTTTTATTGTATTACAATATGGTACTAGATATATAATCAGATGAATATGTAGTTAAGGACCGCTTCTATTTATCTATTTGGATGCGAAATCCCTAATTCAAATGAAAATGGACAATGATTTGATAGATAAGATTTTCCTTTTCTTAAAACAGAAAAATATGTCACTTTCCACCCAAGAATTTCCACAAAAAAGATTAATTTATTAATCAATTTATTTATTATAGTTATTATAGGGTCCTTATATAATATGAGATAAAAAAGGGGAAGTAACAAGAAAAATTGATATTCTATATCAATATAGGAATTCAAAGTGTGGAAAACAAGATAGGGATTCTCTATAATGACACTGTAGACCAATTGAAAGGGATGTAGCGCAGCTTGGTAGCGCGTTTGTTTTGGGTACAAAATGTCACGGGTTCAAATCCTGTCATCCCTACCTATTACTTCTCCTTTGAGCAGTAACGAAGGCGCCATTTTAGATCGATTAAAATTGAGCATACAGAATCTTTAATAATATTATTCTATATCATATATAATAGTATAGGTGTACAAGGTATCCTTTATATATAAAAAAGAATCCTCCCCTTTCTATTACAGCCTTATCTTATTGTGATAAGAAAGCGCTCTTAGTTCAGTTCGGTAGAACGTGGGTCTCCAAAACCCAATGTCGTAGGTTCAAATCCTACAGAGCGTGATTCTGCTCTTGTTAGGTAAAAAATGAATGACATCAAACTAAAATTGAAATAAAAAAATTCAATAGTAATCTGACTTGACCTCCCCTAGATTCAATTAAATGAATTAATAAAGAGGGGGGTGAGTCAAAAAAAAGGAAAGAGATATTAATTAATCAAAGGTCCAACTGATCCCCACGTCTATATTGTAAATATGCAGTCACAAATAATCCAGCCAAAGTAATGGGAATTAGACCTAAGACGATTCCAAATAGAAAAACTTCAATCATTTTGAATTTTTTTATTTTGAAAGGGAAAAAGAGAGGTAATATCTATCCATAAATGTGAATCCGTATTGCCCATGAATCTCAATGACGGATAATTAAAATTGATAGTTAGCGCAGTAAAGAACTATAGAATCTATGCAATAGTAAATAAGAATCTGTTTTTATAAATTGTTCGTTCATTCAAATTCAATAAATTTTCAAATAAGTCGTATCTTACTCAGACCAATAAATAAAGCTGAGGTTATAGTTAAAGCCACTACTAAAAAACCGAAATAACTAGTTATCGTAGGCATGAGGGGGCTAAATGAAATATGTTCTTTTTATACATATGTTTAGAAAGCACTTTCCTAAATTTGCATTTTTGAAAGAGACGAGGATAAGCAAAAATACCAATTGAAGTAATAAGTTCAATTGCAACTTTTTGATTCATCAATCATTATAGACAGTATTCACAAAAAAAAAACAAAAATAGACTGGCATGGCAGGCAGGAGTAGAAACAAAAGAAATTCAGCATCTTTGACATCTAGTATCCATTTCGTGATTCAGAATCAACGCAGTTGATTCATTGGAAAAATCTTGATCTTGACTAACCTAATACTAAAAAAAAGAATAATCAAAACTGCGCCATGTAACTTCATTGAAAAATTTGAATCAAAATATGGAAGAAAAAATTGGAAAATCTTTTCTTTGGTTTTTTTTTATTGTCATTGTCTCAAATGTATTTTATTTTCTAATTAGATAGAATAATATAGTGACCTTCTACCCCCCTTTGTTTACCTTTTTTTCTTTTTTTATTTTATAAAAAATAAAGCATAAACCCTCATCTTTCAAGTTAGGTCAAGAAAAATCCGTTGTTTAGATCTAATACAACAATAGAACAATCCCCACATCCCAATTGATTATTAGAATTTTGTTATTCGTTGTTCTTTTTTTATCTATTAGTATTTTAATACTATCTACTATGCTTCTCTTACTTGTCATTAGACGAATACCCAATAAAAAAAAAGGAAAAAAGGGGGGATTAAAAAAAACCAAAACCTCTTATGTAACTACGCAAAAAATAGAATTTTTCTATTTTTTATTTCGCACATAATTAACTTTTTAAAATATGATAATTTCCTTTACGAATTCTTAGAAATTAGAAACCAACCTCTTTGATTCGCCGTTTACCCTTTCTAACCCGAGGCCAATAAATAAGAGAAGAAAGCCCCTATTCGATACAGGAATTTGAGGAATTTTCTATTGCACGATACATGGTTGTTATACATCGACAAACAAGAAGAAGAAAGAATCTAC